CCTAGATGTGAAAATATGCGGAATTCATCAAGAAAGGATATAAGAAGAATAAGCGGAAATCAATACGCTGAAATAACAAACAATGGCTAATGCCATAAAAATAATGAATCTATAAATAGAGTTCGGGTTCGAATTCCATAGATAATATGGATAGGTTTATCTATAATGATAGAGAAATGAAAGACTTCATCATGATTTTGAATTAATCTACTTGATATTTTGAAAATGAGGTGGTTGAACTTGAAACTTCACTCATTGAATGAGCAAACAATTGAATTGGATTCAGTTGGATCGTATCAACGAAATCGAGTACTAAACTCCCCGTTCTTATTTGAATTAACCGATCAACCTGTTATCGGACATTTTTTTTTCGGTTTGCAAAAAATAATACTTTATTATTATGAGAATCAATCCTACTACTTCTGGTCCTGGGTTTTCCGCACTTGAAGAAAAAAACCTGGGGCGTATCGTTCAAATCATTGGGCCGGTACTGGATGTAGCCTTTCCACCGGGAAAGATGCCTAATATTTACAACGCTTTGGTAGTTAAAGGTCAAGATACTCTTGGCCAACAAATTAATGTAACTTGTGAGGTACAGCAATTATTAGGCAATAATCGAATTAGAGCTGTAGCTATGAGTGCTACAGACGGTCTGATGCGAGGAATGGAAGTGATTGACACAGGAGCTGCTCTAAGTGTTCCAGTCGGCGGAGCGACTCTCGGACGAATTTTCAACGTTCTTGGAGAACCTGTTGATAATTTAGGGCCTGTAGATACGCGCACAACATCTCCTATTCATAGATCTGCGCCTGCTTTTATACAGTTAGATACCAAATTATCTATTTTTGAAACAGGAATTAAAGTAGTGGATCTTTTAGCTCCTTATCGCCGTGGAGGAAAAATCGGACTATTCGGAGGGGCTGGAGTAGGTAAAACGGTACTCATCATGGAATTGATCAACAACATTGCCAAAGCTCATGGAGGGGTATCCGTATTTGGCGGAGTAGGCGAACGTACTCGTGAAGGCAACGATCTTTACATGGAAATGAAAGAATCTGGAGTTATTAATGAACAGAATATTGCAGAATCAAAAGTAGCCCTAGTCTATGGTCAGATGAATGAACCGCCGGGGGCTCGTATGAGAGTTGGTTTGACTGCCCTAACCATGGCGGAGTATTTCCGGGATGTTAATGAACAAGACGTACTTCTATTTATTGACAATATTTTTCGTTTCGTCCAAGCGGGATCCGAAGTATCTGCTTTATTAGGCAGAATGCCTTCTGCTGTAGGTTATCAACCGACTCTTAGTACAGAAATGGGTTCTTTGCAAGAAAGAATTACTTCTACCAAAGAGGGATCCATAACTTCCATTCAAGCAGTTTATGTACCGGCGGACGATTTGACTGACCCCGCTCCTGCCACAACATTTGCACATTTAGATGCCACTACCGTACTATCAAGAGGGCTGGCTGCCAAAGGTATCTATCCAGCAGTAGATCCTTTAGATTCAACGTCAACCATGCTCCAACCTCGGATCGTTGGCGAGGAACATTATGAAACCGCGCAAAAGGTTAAGCAAACTTCACAACGTTACAAAGAGCTTCAGGACATTATAGCTATTCTTGGGTTGGACGAGTTATCCGAAGAGGATCGTTTAACCGTAGCAAGAGCACGAAAAATTGAGCGTTTCCTATCACAACCCTTCTTCGTAGCAGAAGTATTTACCGGTTCCCCGGGAAAATATGTTGGTCTAACAGAAACAATTAGGGGGTTTCAACTGATCCTTTCCGGAGAATTAGATAGTCTTCCTGAGCAGGCCTTTTATTTGGTAGGTAACATCGATGAAGCTACCGCGAAGGCTATAAATTTAGACGAGGAGAGCAAATTGAAGAAATGACCTTAAATCTATGTGTACTGACTCCTAACCGAATTGTTTGGAATTCCGAAGTGAAAGAAATCATTTTATCTACTAATAGTGGCCAAATTGGTGTATTACCAAATCACGCGCCTATTGCCACAGCTGTCGATATAGGCATTTTGAGAATACGTCTTAATGACCAATGGTTAACAATAGCTCTGATGGGTGGTTTCGCTAGAATAGGCAATAATGAAATAACCGTTTTAGTAAATGATGCGGAGAAGGGTAATGACATTGATCCGCAAGAAGCTCAGCAAACTCTTGAAATAGCGGAAGCTAACTTGAGTAGAGCTGAAGGAAAAAGACAAACAATTGAGGCGAATTTAGCTCTCAGACGAGCCAGGACTCGAGTAGAGGCTATTAATTCTCGTAACTAGTTGTTCTTGGTACGGCCAAAAAAAAATAAGTTGTGTTTATACACCATATTTTGGATTCTGCTGATTCAATACAATCAAGTGTAATCGGATTCTGATGCAACGAAAAAAATTCAATCAATTCAATAGAATACGAATAGCAGGGAATGGAAAAGATACAAAATTTAGAAAATAAAAAAAGGTGGGTAGAAATACTTATTAGATACCATTGACTGCGGTATCTAATAAGTTCTACCTACTATTGGATTTGAACCAATGACTCCCGCCGTATGAAAGCAATACTCTAACCACTGGGTTAAGTAGGCCATTTATCATCACAAAGAGAAAAAAAAAAAGAGACCCATCACATCGATGGATTATAGATAGAATTTTACTTCTAAGCAATACCCGCCTTTCACAGGAAACAGATCAGAGATCCAGGATATCGGATCATAGAATATTCATCTTGACAAGAAAGTAAATACAGATTAAAATATTTATCACAAACATAAGGGCTATAGCTCAGTTTGGTAGAGCACCTCGTTTACACGCGCGCCAATGTTTTTCAGAGGAGTCCATCGTGCAATCAACAGATTTTCTCTTATTGAGAAATTGATGTCTTACTCCATGGATTCGAGAGAACAAGAGAACAATAGCCTGACAACTATTTGATTGGTCCAATTCCGGCGCCGTTTTAGGCGCCAAACGGAACCCATCATAGATTTGATAATTGATAAGGTAAATATCCAGTCCATTCAATGCTAGGCATAATGAGTATAAGGACCTCAAAAAATCTCTTTTCGTCCTATGAACTTTAAGGTGTATGAAGTTTCATATTTGACGCTTTTGGGAGAGCGATAGAGACTCCATTTAACTTAGGTTGATCTAGGCCATAGGCAGACCTACGTCAAGGTAACTCTTCTTTGAAACACTTTGGTATTGCTCATGGGCAGAAATCTCAATACTGAACTGCATCAGAGCACGTGGAGCCATCTCGTTATCTTTCTGTCAAGAAAAATATGGCGGACTTGCTGATATTTATATCAGTTCATGAAAGAGCCCAATGCAAAAAAAGTGCATGTTGGGTCTTTGAAACAGTTCGAATCATTTCAGTAATAAGAAGTTTGATCTGTTTTACCGAGAAGGTCTACGGTTCGAGTCCGTATAGCCCTAAATGAAAATTCATTTTAATTTCAATGGAACCAATCGGCCTTTTTCAATTTTGAAGAAACAAACTTATTATTTTTCATATTCATAAATCTTCGTGGTTGAATTACATAATACGATTTTTTCCTTCCTACCCACGATACGATCAAAGAATCCTTTTCTTTGGTATACCTAATAGAAGTTAATTTTTGAAATAAAAATCATGACGCGGGTCCGGGTAAAAACTACAATTAGATCCAATCCAAATGGAATCGAATAGTAAATCACACGGATCTTGGACTGGGCTATACAATATATATATATTGTATATCCCAATATATTTATACTCCAGCCCAATTGCTCATCATTCCAAATTGCAATTCTACCGACGCTGACTTTAGGTGGGGGTCCGCTTGAATTTGGACGAGTTAGGAAACCCCCGGCCTGTCGCCTTTATTGTGCGGAAAAGCAGCCCAAATTCATTATCTTTGAAACAAGGCAAGGGGTTGGGTTTAATTGAAATCCATTAGTGTTTGCGCCCTTTCGATTTCCGTGAGTTGGTTTTAGCATTTGGTCTGTCGAATCGTCCGCTAACGCGCGAGTCCATTCTATTAGAAATATCTTTTTTTATAGATCAGAATCAGATCAGTTACTATTACTATTTGGCTGACTCTATTGCCGTGCTGCGCCACAGTGTATAGATTTACTTCAAAATAAAACAATTTTTACTGATATCAAAACTAACCCACTAATGTCTTACTAGGCGTTATTCCTTTTTTTAACGTCCAGCCATTTCGAGTACTAAAGATCGGTATTTGGAATGCTGAATCTTTGAAGACTTCGAACTCTAATTTATATTTAATAACTAATAACTCGATTTTTTTGCGCAGGCCGGGATAGTATAGGTTCAAGTTCCAAGCAAAGCCTGTAATGGAATTTGGCGATAGGAATCTATGAGTTGTTATGTTATATGTATATATATGTATATGATGTTAGATTAAGGGTTCCTTGCAATTCAATCTATTCAATCTCAGACAGAGAGAGATAATAGAATTGATCAATGCGTTTTAATGTGTTCTGTAGAAGCAATCAATTTATATCTTAATCTTAATGTAATGAAAAGAATATACCATGATTATATTCATATTTTTTTAGTTTAATATTTAATATATAATTAAATAAAATATGATAATGATATGAAAATCAAATAAATCTTAATTTTTATTATTAATAAATAAATATAATTAGAATTTTGGTTTGAATTCTTTCTTTTTATTTATTTCCAAGGAATGGAATGTATTTTCTTTAGAGATAACCCGGGGCGCAGTGAAAGCAAGAGAGTCTTATTTGTATTGTCTAAGAACACGATCTGTCTCTACCATATCGAAATAGAATTGAAAATAGTTCTATTCGACGAATTTTGAAACGCGGCATGACCACAGTAAACAAACTAGACAATTCGATAAAAATAAATTGTTATTTCGACTAAATTTATAGATGAATTCACAATTACAATTCGAATTGACTAATCTGATATATTTTCCACATTCATAGGAGTGCATCTATGTTTCTGCTTCACGAAT